ATTATAAATTTATTATTTATATGAAATTTTTTTACAAATGGTCTAAGAAAATTTTAAATTAATTTATATTAATTAATATTTATATATATATATATATATTAAATATTTAATTTATTATTTATTAATTAAATAAATTAAATTTTTAATTTATTAATATTTATATAATATAATAAATAAATAGTAAAAAAATAAATAATAATTATATATATATATCAATATTTATTAAATTGTAAAATTTTATATAGCAATTTTATATTTACATTTAATATTATTGAGAGAGAGAGAGAGAATATAAATTGTTTAATAATTTATATTAATTATTTTAATTAATTAATATAATTAATATATATTAAATATTTAAATATAAAAAAAAAAAAAAAAAAAATTCTATGTGAAAAATTTTACACATAAATAAATTTTTTATGGTTTAATTATTTTATTTTGAATTCATTTTACATGTAAATTTTAGTGTTGTATATTAATTATTTTAATAATATTTAATTTTTTTTTACAGTAATTAATTTTAAAAATTTAAGAAATTAAGATTTAGTAATATTTAAATTAATAACTAATTTTGTGCCAGCAGTTGCGGTTATACAAAAATTAATTTAAAATTTTTTGGTTATTAATAATTAATAAAAATTATAATTTAAATTAAAAATTATTAAGTGAAATTTTAATTTTATATAAAATTATTTTATAATTATGATTTAGTAAATTTTATTAAAAACTAGGATTAGATACCCTATTATTAAAAAATTAAGTTTAATAATACTAAAATAGTAGGTAATTTATTGAAACTTAAATAATTTGGCGGTATTTTAGTTTATTTAGAGGAATCTGTTTAATAATTGATAATCCACGAATAAATTTACTTAATTTAATAATTTTGTATATCGTTGTTAAAAAAATATTTTTTAATAATAATAATATTTAAAAATTTAAATTTAAAATTAAATCAGATCAAGATGCAGATTATAATTAAGAATGTAATGGATTACAATAAATTTATTTAAATTGGATTTTAATATGAAAAGATTAAATGAAATTGGATTTAAATGTAATTTTATAAAATTTTATAAAATGATTATAAATTAAAATATGTACATATTGCCCGTCGCTTTCATTTAGAAATTGGAATAAGTCGTAACAAAGTAGAGGTACTGGAAAGTGTTTCTAGAAAGATCAAATTAGAGCTTGAAAAAAAGTATTTCATTTACATTGAAAAGATATTAATAATTAATTAATTTGGGGGGTAAAATTAATAATTTATTAATTAATAAAAGAAATTTTAATATTAAAATATTTAATGGGGGTTAAAGTATTTTTAATTGAAAAAATTTGAAATTTTATAGTAAATTAGTATTGTGAAAGAATTTTGAAATAATAATTTAAATAAAAATTAATTTGAAAGTAGATTTTATTTATTGTATCTTGTGTATCAGAGTTTATTAAAAATTATTTATTTAATTTAAATTTCTCGAATTTAAAAGAGTTAATTAATTAATAAATTTATTGTTTCATAAATATTTTAAATAATTAATTAGAAATGATATGTTATTCGTTTTTAAATATATCTAGTTATTTTAAAAAAAAATTTAATTTTTAATTTAACTTTAAAATTAATTAATTAATTAATTAATTTTAAAGTTAAATTTAATATTTTAAGGGATAAGCTTTAATTTAAATTTTTATAATAAAATGAATAATATTTGAAAATTTTATAATTTATATTGTTAATAAATTTTAATTTATTATAAATAATTTTAATTAAATTTGAAAATTTAATTAAAATTTAATTTTTTATAAAGAAAATTTTTTAAATATTAAAGAATTAGTTATAATGATAAAATTAGTATATAAGTATTAAATTTAAGTTATAATTTTTAAAAAGTTATTTTAAAGGAATTCGACAAAAAGTTATATTCACCTGTTTATCAAAAACATGTCTTTTTGGTTAATAATTTAAAGTCTAATCTGCCCACTGATAAATAATTAAAGGGCTGCAGTATATTGACTGTACAAAGGTAGCATAATCATTAGTCTTTTAATTGATGACTTGTATGAAAGATTGGATGAAATATAAATTGTCTCTAAAATATTTATTAGAAATTAATTTTTTAATTAAAAAGTTAAAATAAATTAAAAAGACGAGAAGACCCTATAGAGTTTAATAGTTAATTATTTTTAAATTTTTAATTAATTAGGAAATTGTTTTAAAGGTTAATTAATTATTTTATTGGGGTGATAAAAAAATAAATTAAACTTTTTTTTAATTTAAACATTAATAATTGATTAATTGATCCAATATTTTTGATTATAAGAAAAAATTACCTTAGGGATAACAGCGTAATTTTTTTTTTTAGTTCAAATAAGAAAAAAAGTTTGCGACCTCGATGTTGGATTAAGATAAAATTTAAATGTAGAAGTTTAAAATTTTGATCTGTTCGATCATTAAAATCTTACATGATCTGAGTTCAAACCGGTGTAAGCCAGGTTGGTTTCTATCTTTTAAATAATTTTATATTTTAGTACGAAAGGATTAAATATTATAATTAAATTAAGTTAAATTGAATTCTATTAAATAGGAAATAAATTTGACTATTTTGGCAGAAAAATGTAATGATTTTAGAAGTCATCAATGTATAATTATTTATATATATAGTAAATGATATTAATTGATTTTATTATAATTTTAATTGGGTTTTTAATTTTAGTTTTAGGGGTGTTAATTGGTGTTGCTTATTTGACTTTATTAGAACGAAAAGTTTTAGGTTTTATTCAGATTCGTAAAGGTCCTAATAAAGTTGGGTTAATTGGTATTTTTCAACCATTTTCCGATGCTATTAAGTTATTCACCAAAGAAATTATTTATCCTAATTTTTCTAATTATTATTGTTATTATTTTTCTCCTGTTGTTAGATTTGTTTTGTCATTAATTATTTGAATTTTAATTCCTTATTATTTTAATATAGTTAGATTTAATTTAGGATTGATATTTTTTCTCTGTTGCACTAGTATGGGGGTTTATATAGTTTTGATTTCTGGTTGATCTTCAAATTCAAATTATGCATTACTTGGGGGTATTCGTGCTGTTGCTCAAACAATTTCTTATGAAGTTAGAATAGCTTTAATTTTATTATCTAGAATTATTATGATTATGGATTTAAATTTGTTAAGATTTTATTATTATCAAAAAATAATTTGAATAATATTTATAATAATTCCGTTATCATTAATATGAATTTCATCTATATTAGCTGAAACTAACCGAACTCCATTTGATTTTGCTGAGGGGGAAAGAGAATTAGTTTCTGGGTTTAATATTGAATATAGAAGTGGGGGATTTGCTTTGATTTTTTTAGCTGAATATTCGAGAATTTTATTTATAAGAATTTTGTTTGTTATTATTTATATGGGTGGCTATGAATTAAGTTTAATTTTTTATTTAAAGTTAAGATTAGTTTCTTTTTTATTTATTTGGGTTCGAGGAACTTTACCTCGTTATCGTTATGATAAATTAATATATTTAGCTTGAAAAAGATATTTACCAGTTTCATTAAATTTTTTATTATTTTTTTTAGGGTTAAAAATTTTTTTTTAGTTTGATTATTTTTAGTATGAAAATTAATAGAATAATTATTCTTTCTTAAGTTTTCAAAACAAATGCTTTAACAAGCTCATTAATTAATTAAAGATTAATTTATCTCAATATTTTCTTAATATAGGGTTTATTATAAAATATCTAAAATATAAGATTGTTAAAATTTGTCCTGTAATGATATATGGGGTTTCAACAGGTCGAGCTCCAATTCAAGTTAATAATATAATTATAATAATGAAAAATCAAAATAATATTTGATTTATGGGATAAAATTGTAATCCTTGGATTTTTTTATTATGTGTAAATGGAAGAATAATTAAAATTAAAATTGATATGATTAATGCAATTACACCTCCTAATTTATTAGGAATAGATCGTAAAATTGCATATGCAAATAGGAAATATCATTCAGGTTGAATATGAATTGGTGTTACTAAGGGATTAGCTGGAATGAAGTTATCAGGATCCCCTAATAAATATGGGTTAGTTAAAGTTAATATAGTTAGGAGAAAAATTATAATAATAAATCCAATTAAATCTTTAAAAGTAAAAAATGGATGAAAAGGAATTTTATCTAAATTTCTATTAATTCCTAATGGGTTATTAGATCCTGTTTGGTGTAGAAATAATAAATGAATTATAGTTAATATTAAAATAATAAAAGGTAAGAGAAAATGAAAAGTATAAAATCGAGTTAATGTAGCATTATCTACTGCAAATCCCCCCCAAATTCAGTTTACTAGTATATTTCCTAAATATGGAATTGCCGATAATAAGTTGGTAATTACTGTTGCTCCTCAAAATGATATTTGTCCTCAAGGTAATACATATCCTATGAATGCTGTTGCTATTAATATAAATAAGATAATAATTCCTACAAGTCATGTGTATGTTAAATTATAAGATTCATAATAAATACCTCGTCCAATATGAATATAAATACAAATAAAAAAAAATGATGCCCCGTTTGCGTGTAAAGTTCGAATTATTCAACCATAATTTACATTTCGGCAAATATAATTAACACTATAAAAAGCTATTTCAATATTAGCTGTATAGTATATTGTTAAAAATAGTCCTGTTAAAATTTGAATTATTAAACATAAAGCAAGAAGAGACCCAAAATTTCATCAAATTGAAATATTTGATGGTGTTGGTAAATCAATTAAAGATCCATTAATAATTTTAAAAATTGGGTGAATTTTTCGAATTGGTTTGAATTTGTTTATCATTAATTAATTGTTAAAAGTTCGTAAAGGACCAAAAAAGATATTAGTAATTTTTACAATTGCAATTAATGTAATAAATAAATAAATAATTAATAATAATATTAATATTGAAGAATTATTATTGTAAAATTTATTTAAGTTAATTTTATTTTCATTATTAAAAAATATGAAGTTTAATAAATTATTTATTTCTAAGTTATTATTTAAATTTATTCAATTTAAGTTTTTAGTAAAAGTAATTTGAGTTATAATTATTATTATAAATATAGTAATAAATATAATTTTTATATTATTTGAAAAAGAGAAAAATATTTCATTTGATGCAATTCTTGATACGTAAATAAATAAAACTAGTAATCCCCCTAAAAAAGTTAAGAAAAGGATATAAGAAAATCAATAAGTTTTAATTATTATTCCTGATAATAAGCATGTTATTATTGTTTGAATTAAAATTAATATTCCTATTGATAGTGGGTGATTTATAAAATATATTATAATTGATAGTAAAAAAATTAATATTGATAAAGTTAATTTTATCATTTATAATCAAAAAATAGTTTAATAAAATAATAATTTTGGAGATTATAGATAAAGATTTTTCTTTTTTTTTGAGTTTTTAAAGAATTATTCTTAATTTTGATTTACAAGACCAATGTTTTTATTAAACTATAAAAACTTAGAAATAAATGATAATTTTAAATATGTGGTTTATTTTTATTTTAATATTTTTTATTGGTAATTTAATTTTTATTTCTAAAAATAAGCATTTATTAATTGTTTTATTAAGATTAGAATTTATTGTTTTAAGAATTTTTTTTTTTTTTTTAATGTTTTTAATAATGATTGATTATGATATATATATATTGATAGTATTTTTAGTTTTTTCTGTTTGTGAAGGTTCTTTAGGTTTATCTATTTTAGTTTCAATAATTCGAACTCATGGTAATGATTATTTTCAAAGATTTAATTTAATTTAAATGATAAAAATTTTATTTTATATAATTTTTATAATTCCTTTATGTTTTATAAAAAAAATATTTTGGATGGTTCAAATATTATTATTAATTTTGGTATTTATTTTTATAAATTTATCTATTAATTTAATTAATTGTAATTTAAGATATGTATATTCATGTGATTTAATTTCTTTTGGGTTGATTATATTAAGAATTTGAATTTGTGCTTTAATAATTATATCTAGAGAAAATTTATTTAAGATAAATTATTATATTAATTTTTTTTTGTTAAATATTATATTTTTGTTAATTTTATTAGTTTTGACTTTTAGAGTAATAAATTTATTTATATTTTATTTGTTTTTTGAGGGTAGATTAATTCCTACGTTATTATTGATTATTGGTTGGGGTTATCAACCTGAGCGAATTCAAGCTGGGATATATTTAATATTTTATACTTTATTTGCTTCATTGCCTTTATTAATAGGGTTATTTTATATTTATATTCAAATTAATAGAATAATATATTATTTTTTAAAGTTTTTTAATATAAATTTTATTTTATTATATATTAGTATAGTTTTGGCTTTTTTAGTAAAAATACCAATATATTTTGTTCATTTGTGACTTCCTAAAGCTCATGTAGAAGCTCCTGTTTCTGGTTCTATAATTTTAGCTGGTATTATATTAAAATTAGGGGGTTATGGTTTATTACGGGTATTAGTTTTTTTACAGGAAATTAATTTAAAATTAAATTATATTTGGGTTATTGTTAGTTTATTGGGGGGTTTTTATATTAGTTTAAAATGTTTTTGTCAGGTTGATATTAAATCTTTAATTGCTTATTCTTCAGTATCTCATATGAGAATTGTTATTAGAGGGGTTATGGTTATAAATTATTGAGGTTATTTTGGTTCTTATGTTATAATAATTGGTCATGGTTTATGTTCTTCAGGGATATTTTGTCTTGCTAATATTAATTATGAGCGGTTACATAGACGAAGATTGTTTATTAATAGGGGAATAATAAATTTTATACCTTCTATAAGATTGTGGTGATTTTTATTAATATCTTCAAATATATCAGCTCCTCCATCTTTAAATTTATTAGGTGAAATTAGTTTGATTAATAGAATAATAAGATGATCTTGAGTTTCTATGTTAATATTGGTGTTAATTTCTTTTTTTAGAGCTGGTTATAGTTTATATTTATATTCTTTTGTTCAGCATGGTAAAATTTTTCAAGGGGTATATAGATTTTATTCCGGTATTTCTCGTGAATATTTATTATTATTATTACATTGGTTACCTTTAAATATTATAATTTTAAAAATTGAATATTTAATAATTTAATAAAAAAAATTTAAATAATTTAATTAAAAATATTGATTTGTGGAGTCAAATATATGATAAATAATCATTTTAAATTATTAATAATAAAAAAATTTTTTTTTTTTTTTTTTTTTTGTTTTTTTTTAGAATAGTTAGTTTATTTTTTATGGTTTATTTTATTATAAATAATATTGTTTTTTTTTTTGAGTGGGAGGTTATTTCTTTAAATTCTGTTATAATTGTTATATCTATTTTGTTGGATTGAATATCTCTTTTATTTATAATGTTTGTTATAATAATTTCTTCTGTTGTTATTTATTATAGAAAAAGATATATAAGATCTGAGTTGAATTTATTTCGTTTTGTTATTTTAATTTTATTATTTGTATTTTCTATAATTTTATTAATTATTAGACCTAATATTATTAGAATTTTATTGGGTTGAGATGGATTAGGGTTAGTTTCTTATTGTTTAGTGATTTATTATCAAAATTTAAAATCTTATAATGCTGGTATGTTGACAGTTTTATCTAATCGAATTGGTGATGTTTTAATTTTAATAGTTATTTCATGAATATTAAATTATGGGAGATGAAATTATATTTTTTATTTAAATTTTATGGGGAATGATTTTATTATGGAAATTATTGGATTTATAATTATTATTGCTTCTATGACAAAAAGAGCTCAGATTCCTTTTAGTTCTTGGTTGCCTGCAGCTATAGCTGCTCCTACACCAGTTTCTGCTTTAGTTCATTCTTCTACTTTAGTTACTGCTGGGGTTTATTTGTTGATTCGTTTTAATATGTTAATTTTAGATACTTTTTTTATTAAAATTTTATTATTATTAGGTATAATAACTATATTTATGGCTGGAATTTCTGCTAATTATGAGTTTGATTTAAAGAAAATTATTGCTTTATCTACTTTAAGACAATTAGGTTTAATAATAAGAATTTTAAGAATAGGATTTCCTGATTTAGCTTTTTTTCATTTATTGACTCATGCTATATTTAAAGCTTTATTATTTATATGTGCTGGGGTAGTTATTCATATAATAAACAATATTCAAGATATTCGTTATATGGGTGGTATTAGTTTATATTTACCTTTAACTTCTTTATGTTTAAATGTTTCTAATATAGCTTTATGTGGGATTCCATTTTTAGCTGGGTTTTATTCAAAAGATTTAATTTTAGAAATAGTAAGTTTTAGTAATTTAAATATATTTGTTTTTTTTTTTTATTATATTTCTACTGGTTTAACTATATATTATACTATTCGTTTATTAATATATTTGATAATTAATGATTATAATTTATTGTGTATTTATAATTTATATGATGAGGATTATATTATATTAAATAGAATATTTTTATTATTATTTATAAGAGTTTTAAGAGGTAGATTGTTGAGATGATTGATTTTTTATTATCCTTATATAATTTATTTACCTAGTAATTTGAAAATATTAGTTGTTTATGTTAGTTTATTTGGGGGTTTAATAGGGTTTTTAGTTAGAAATATGGGTATTTATAGATTAAATAAGTTTTTAGTAACTTATAATTTAAGAAGATTTTTATGTTTAATGTGGTTTATACCTAGATTATCAACTTATGGGGTAAGATATTATTTTTTAAATTATGGTCAAAAATTATTAAAAATTGTAGATATAGGTTGAAGAGAGATGTATAGTGGTCAAGGTATGGTAGAAGTTGTTAAGAAATATTCTATTTTTTATAGAATTTTACATTTAAATAATTTAAAAATTTATTTATTTAGATTTATTTTATGAATAATAATTTATATGTATTTATTATTTATTAATATTTATTTAAATAGCTTATGTAAGAGTATAATATTGAAGATATTAGGGAGATTAAATTAATCTTTAAATATATTTATAAAAAAAATTTTTTTATTTTTACAATGAAAATGTAGAGTTTTATAATTAAACTATATAAATAATTAATTTAAAAGAAATATTAATGGAATTTAACCACTAAAAATTAAGTTAGCAGCTTAATTTTAATTATTATATTTCTTTTAATTGGAATAAAAAATTCAATTTTATCATTAACAGTGATATACCTCTATTTGGTTTCAATTAAATATATATATATATATATATGATATAAATAAGGAGTTAAATAACTCTAATTTTTAAGTCGAAATTAAATGCAAAATTTGCTTCTTATTTTAAGATAAATTGAAATTCAATATTTTTTGATTGCAAATCAAATGTTTTAATAATAAACTATAACCCTAATTTAATTAGTTAGTTCAGTTTAACATATTTTGATTTCATTCGTGGTATAATCCTATTAATAAAATAATAATAAAAAAAAATCTAATTTTTATTCAATTAAAAAAATTTACTATTTTATAGGTAAAAATAATTGGAAAAATTAATGCAATTTCTACATCAAAAATTAAAAAGATTACTGTAATTAAGAAAAAATGTAGAGAAAATGGCATTCGTGCTGATGATTTAGGGTCAAAACCACATTCAAATGGTGAACATTTTTCTCGGTCTATAAATGATTTTTTTGATAATAAAATTGATAAAAATATTATAATATTAGAAATTATAATAATTAAGAGTGTAATAATTGATAATAAAATAATTATTTATATTAAATTTTTATTAAACTTTTTGATTGGAAATCAAATATACTAAATATATTATATAAATAATTAATTTCCCCATCAATAAATTGAAATGTAAAGGAATAATCAAACAACATCTACAAAATGTCAATATCAAGCTGCTGCTTCAAATCCAAAATGATGATTTTTTGAAAAATGTTTATTTAATTGTCGAAAAAAACAAATAATTAAAAAACTAGTTCCAATAATTACATGAAGACCGTGGAAACCTGTTGCTATAAAAAATGTTGATCCGTAAATTCTATCAGCAATTGAAAATGGAGCTTCTAAATATTCATATGCTTGTAAAATAGTAAAATAAATTCCTAATAAAATTGTTAAAAATAAACTTTGAATAGTTTGGGTGTAATTATTTTCTATTATTGCATGATGGGTTCAAGTAATAGTTATTCCTGATCTAATTAAAATAATGGTGTTTAATAAGGGAATTTGAAAAGGATTAAACGGGTAAATTCTAATTGGGGGTCATATTGATCCAATCTCAATATTGGGGGATAAACTTCTATGAAAAAAAGCTCAAAAAAATGAAATAAAAAATAAAATTTCTGATACAATAAATAAAATTATTCCTCATTGTAATCCTTTAGTTACTAAGATTGTGTGTTTACCTTGAAATGTTCCTTCCCGGCAAATATCTCGTCATCATTGGTATAGGGTTAAGATTATAATAATATATCCTAAAATTAATAAATTTATGTTAAAATTATGGAATCATTTTACTAATCCAGTAACTAAAGTTAATACACCGATTGATCTAATTAAAGGTCAAGGACTATAATCTACTAAGTGATATGGGTGGTAGTTAAAATTATTTTTCATTAATTAACTTCTCTAGAATATAATGTTCTTAAAATAGCAATTACATAAGATTGAATTAATGCTACTGCAGATTCTAAAATTAAAAGAAGAATTTGAATTAAAATTAAAATTATAATAAAAATATAAGATAAATTTGTTCTGGTTCTTCTTAATAAGGTTATTAATAAATGTCCTGCAATTATATTAGCTGTTAATCGAACAGCTAAGGTTCTAGGTCGAATAATATTACTAATAGTTTCAATTAAAACTATAAATGGTATTAATATTGTTGGTGTTCCTTGGGGGATTATATGAGAAAATATGTGTTGATAGTTATTAATTCATCCATATAGTATAAAACTTAATCATAAAGGTAATGATATGGATAGTGTTAAATTTAAATGACTTGTTCTAGTAAAAATATAAGGAAATAAACCTAAAAAATTATTGAATAAGATAAAAAAAAATAATGAAATAAAAATAAAAGTTGATCCATAAAAATAATTATTTTTTAATAAAGTTTTAAATTCATTGTGAAGTGATTTTAGGATAAAATTTCAAAATATGAAGTGTCGATTAGGAATTAATCAAAAAGAATATGGGATAAATAAGAATCCTAATAATGTTCTAATTCAGTTAAATGATAGATTGAGTAAATTTGTTGAGGGGTCAAAAATTGAAAATAGATTACTTATCATTTTCAAATTAAATTATTTTTGATTTTAACATTAAAAAAATTATTTTTTATTTTATTTAAATTATAAAAAATATAATAGTTTATAATATTAAAAATAATAAAAATAATAATAAAAAGGATTAAAGATATAATTCAATTAATTGGTATTATTTGAGGAATAAAAGAATATTACTAGTGTAATAATTTAAATTTGACATATTTATGTTATAGATTTAACTAATTCTTTCATTAGAAGTAGTTGCTAATTTACTATAAAATGGTTTAAGAGACCAGTACTTGCTTTCAGTCATCTAATGATGAGTAATTATTAATTCAATTAATGAAATTTTTAATTGAAATTCTTTCAATAACAATTGGTATAAATCTGTGATTTGCCCCACAAATTTCAGAGCATTGTCCATAGTAAATTCCTGGTCGATTAATAAAGAAATTTGTTTGATTTAAACGTCCTGGATTAGCATCTACTTTTACTCCCAATGATGGAATAGTTCATGAATGAATTACGTCTGTTGCAGTAACTATAATTCGAATTTGATTATTTATTGGTAAAATAATTCGATTATCTACATCTAATAATCGAAAATTATTGGGGTTTAGATCATTAGATGGAATTATGTATGAATCAAATTCAATGTTATGAAAATCTGAATATTCATATCTTCAATATCATTGATGGCCAATAGATTTTATTGTAATTAATGGGTTATTTAATTCATCTAATAGGTATAATAATCGCAATGATGGTAATGCGATGAAAATAAGTGTAATAGCGGGTAAAATAGTTCAAATTATTTCAATTATTTGACCTTCTAATAAAAATCGATTAATATATTTATTAAAAAATAAGTTTAATATTAGATATCCCACTAAAATAGTAATTATAATTAAAATAATTAAAGTGTGATCATGAAAAAAAATAATTTGTTCTATTAAAGGTGATGCTCCATTTTGTAAATTTAAATTAGATCAAGTTGCCATTTCTAAAAAAAGGATAATCCTTTATAAATGGGGTTTAAATCCATTACATATAATCTGCCATATTAGAAGTTTCTTAGAATTGGGAGTTCATTATAAGAATGTTCAGCGGGTGGAAGATTTTGATATCATTCAATTGATGATGGCATATTTAATGGGAATAGGGCAATTCGTTGGTAAATTATTGATTCTCAAATAATGATTAAAATAAATATTACAGCTAATAATGAAATATAAGATCCTATTGATGAAATTAAATTTCATGAAATATAAGAATCTGGATAATCAGAGTATCGTCGGGGTATACCTGCTAAACCTAAAAAATGTTGGGGAAAAAAAGTTAAATTAACTCCTAAAAATATAATAAAAAATTGAATTTTTAATAAATAAGGGTTTAATGATAGTCCTGAAAATAATGGGTATCAATGAATAAATCCCCCTATAATAGCAAATACAGCCCCTATTGATAGAACATAATGAAAATGGGCTACTACATAATAAGTATCGTGTAGTGTAATATCAATTGATGAGTTAGCTAAAATAACTCCTGTTAATCCTCCTACAGTAAATAAAAAAACAAATCCTAATCTTCATAGAATTGAAGGTCTATAATTAATTTGAGTTCCATGTAAAGTTGCTATTCAACTAAAAATTTTAATTCCTGTTGGTACAGCAATAATTATAGTTGCTGAAGTGAAGTAAGCTCGTGTATCAATATCTATTCCTACTGTAAATATATGATGGGCTCAAACAATAAAACCTAATAAACCAATTGCTATTATAGCATAAATTATTCCTAAACATCCAAATGTTTCTTTTTTTGTTCTTTCTTGGGAAATAATGTGAGAAATTATACCAAATCCTGGTAAAATTAAAATATAAACTTCTGGGTGACCAAAAAATCAAAATAAATGTTGGTATAAGATAGGATCTCCTCCACCAGCAGGATCAAAAAATGATGTATTAAGATTTCGATCTGTTAGTAATATGGTAATTGCACCAGCTAATACTGGTAAAGATAATAATAATAGAAATGCTGTAATTCCTACAGCTCAAATAAATAATGGTATTTGATCAAATGATAAGTTATTAATTCGTATGTTAATAATTGTAGTAATAAAATTAATAGCTCCCATAATTGATGAAATTCCAGCTAAATGAAGAGAAAAAATAGCTAAATCTACTGAACTTCCTCTATGAGCAATGTTGGAGGAGAGGGGGGGGTAAACTGTTCAACCAGTTCCTGCTCCATTTTCAACAATACTTCTAGAGATTAAAAGGGTAATAGATGGGGGAAGAAGTCAAAATCTTATGTTATTTATTCGGGGGAATGCTATATCAGGTGCTCCTAATATTAAAGGAATTAATCAATTTCCAAATCCTCCAATTATAATTGGTATTACTATAAAAAAAATTATAATAAATGCATGAGCTGTAACAATTGTGTTATAAATTTGGTCATCTCCAATTAAAGATCCGGGGGTTCCTAATTCTGCTCGAATTAGTAATCTTAATGAAGTTCCCACTATTCCTGCTCAAATTCCAAAAATAAAATATAATGTTCCAATATCTTTATGATTTGTAGAATAAAGTCATTTTCGCTAAATAAAAATAAAATGGCTGAGTTTTAAGCGATAAATTGTAAATTTATTAACGGGAAATATTCTCTTTTATTAAGTCTTATATTCAATAATGATATAAAATTGCAAATTTTAAGGGGTAAATTATTTACTAAGGCTTAAAGAATATTTCTTTATATATAATTTTGAAGATTATTAGTTTATTTAACTTAAAACCTTAAATAAATAAAAAAGTTCTTAAAATTATTCTTATAGTAGAAATTAATGAGAAAAAATTAATAAAATTTATTGATTTATTTTTAAAATAAATTTTAAATCATTTTATTTTAAAATAATTAAATATAAATGATGAATAAATGATTCGAATGTAAAAATAAATAGTAATTAATCTTCTTATAATTATGATAAATGTTAAAAAATAAAGTTTATTTATTATTAAAGAATTAATAACGATTCATTTGGGTAAGAATCCTAAAAAAGGTGGTAAACCACTTAAAGATATAAAATTAATTAATAAATTTATTTTAATTATAAAATTTATATTATTAATAAATAATTGATTAATAAAAAATATATTTAAATTATAAAATAAAAAAAATATAATTCTAATTAAAAATGAATATATTAAAAAATAAAATATTCATAAATTTTCTCTAATTAATAATGTGAAAATTATTCAACCTAAATTATTAATTGAAGAAAATGCTATTAATTTTCGTAAGGAGGTTTGATTTAATCCCCCAATAGCCCCAATTATAACATTTATAATAATAATAAAATATAAAAAATTAAAATTTAAGTAATAAGATATTAAAGTTAATGGGGTAATTTTTTGTCAAGTTATTAAGATAAAATTATTTAATCATGATAACCCTTCTGAAATATTAGGGAATCAAAAATGAAATGGGGTAGATCCTATTTTTATTAATAATGATGAATTAATTATAATTGAAATAAAATTATTTATTTCGAAGTTTTTTATTAAGATTATTTTTATTAAGATTGAAAATAGAAAATTTATTGATGCAATAGATTGGGTTAAGAAGTATTTTAAGGAAGCTTCAGAAGCTAATAAATTATTAGAATTGGAAATTAGGGGGATAAATCTTAATAGGTTAATTTCTAATCCGATTCAACAACCAAACCAAGAGTTAGAAGAAATTGAAATTAAAGTTCTAAAAATTAAAATAAATAAAAAAAATATTTTATTAGAGTTGAATAAATAATAGATATAAAATAATTACTATTGTAATATGAAAAAATTAAAAATTTTTATAAATGAATATATTTTAGTGTATGATGCACAATAGTTTTTGATACTATTAGTTATAGTTTAATTCTATAAAATATAATAAAGGTAGATAAACTACTTAATTTATCCTATCAGAATAATCCTTTAATCAGGCACTTTATTTTTAAAAAAAAGGGAATTCCTTTATATTTGAGGTATGAGCCCAAAAGCTTATTTTAGCTTATTTTTAA